CTACAGATTAAATCGTCAGTTTTGAAGACTAAAAGTTTAAAATTTAACCTAAATCTGCTAAAAAATACACATATCATCACCATAGTATTTAACTCTAACAACTATAACTATCAAACCCAAAACACTAGAAATCACAGCAATACACATAAAATAAAAAAACATTATTTCACCCACACTCATAGAAAAAAAATAAAACAATCTCATCATCAAAAATTCTAAAGCAATTAAAATAAAAATAAAACGCTGCCACTTCAACAACAAGTAAAAAGATCTAACAAATAAAAAAACAATTACAACTTACGCAAAGCCCCTACAAAACTTAAAAAATAGCTAACAAAATTCATAAAAAACAATAAAAATACAACCAGACAAATAAAAAAAAATCAACTCACATCATAATAAAAATTATTAATATTTAGACAAGAATTATAAGTGAACCCACCAACAACAAACAAAAATAATGTTAACAACAACAAAAAAATACCCCCCCTAACATTCAAACTAACCAATTTGGAAAAACCAGAAAAATATACTAAAATAACAAAAACACCTCTCAAAAATAACAAACAAATAAAATAAGCATATCAACTTACCATAGAAAAAGACAACAAAGGTATAAATATCAACGTGGTTAACACTAACAACAAACTACTCTTCATCGGGTTAATATTCAGATAACTATAAACACAACTTAACAATGCCAACATAAAAAACAAACCCATCACAAAGATTCTCTAACCCTCTCCTTGTAAAAGAGACATTCAACATTAAACTAAGAATCTCAGTAAAAAATCTTGATAACCCAAATACCACATTTTAACATTAAACTATATACTGTAAATAGAGTCAATAATCTTATATATGCAACATATAAATTTTAAACTAAACTAAAACCCTACAATAAAAAAAACATAAAAAACACAACCAAAATTAAAGAATTATAATATAAATTCTTCATAATCAACATAAAATTAGAACCTCTCAACATTAAAAAATCGTAGCCCTTATCATTCAATCCCCCCAAAAATATATCAACAAACTTAAAATTCTTTAAAAAGTAAATAACACCCTTAGCATAATAATCTACAAGAAATTTATAAACCAACTCCTTCATCAAAATCTTAACTACAAAATAAATAAACATCAAAATCAATAAAATAAAAAACAAAGGAACAAAAAAATCAACATACAAATACAACACAGGCACCTGAAACAAATTAACACTTAACCACCATAAAAAAAAAATTGATATAACAATCAAGACTAACCTTAAAAAATTCATCAACTTTCTACCCACATTAACAAACACTGACTTACCAAAACTAATAAAAAACCCCTTTCACAAACGATAGCTATAACCAAAAGTCAAAAAAATAGAGAAAAAAAACAACAACGACAACAATAATCAAAAATTATTAACAAAAAAAAACTCCAAAATAAAATCCTTGCTAACCGCCCCACTAGAAAATAAAAGGCCACATAGACAAAATAAAGTTACCATCAATTGTAACTGAATACAAAAAGGGACATTACCCAAATTACTATAATTACGACCATCCTGTTGACCAAAACTATTATGAATTAAAAATCCAATTTGTATAAATAAACAACTCTTAAAAAAAGCATGTCTCACCATATGCACCAAAGACACAAAACTTAAACCCAAACCAATAGTCAACATACAAAAACCTATCTGAGACAAAGTACTCAAAGCTACAACTTTCTTCATATCCTCCTCAACCAAAGCCCTTATACTAGAAAAAAACATAGTCAATAGTCCCACTAACATAACCAGACTAGCAAAACTCACATCCAAAATCACCTCTTTAAAATTCATTACCAAAATTAACCCCGCAGTAACCAACGTTCTTCTATGCACCAAAGATCTAATAGGAGTTGGAGCTCTCATAGCTTTAGGTAACCAACTACTAAAAGGAAACTGCGCACTTTTAGTAAAAGCCGCCAACAACAACAATAACATCCTTAAAAACATAAAAATAGACAAACCATAAAAATACCAACTACTAAAGACAATACTAGAAAAAAAAATAAACAAAAAAAAATCACCAATGCGATTAGTTAAAACAGTATTTATAGCTCCTCTACACCTGTCCCAATTATTATAAAAAAGAACTAAAAAAAACCTAGAAATACCAAGAATATCCCAACTAATTAACATTCTAAAACCACCTACACTAAACATCAAACTAAACATACTACCTACAAAAACAAGCAAAACAAAATAATAATAATTGAAATTCAACTCACCATTCAAATAATAAGAACTAAAAACCAAAACACTCAAAGTCACTACCAGTAAAGCCAAAGAAAACAAAACATTCTCCTGAGTCAAACAAACTTTATATGAAACAAACCCTCACTCCAAAAAATACAAACTCAAACTCAACAAAGGCAAAAAATAAAGTAAAAAAATCCCACCTAAACTAAAAAAAATCAAAAAAACTAAAATTCTCAAAAACTAGCCACACCAACTTTCCATACCATCATTCCATATAAAACCCACCTACCACAAAAACTATTAATATAAGAAAACTAATAATAGAACTAATATCAGAAACTACAACCCCCAATAACATGACTACCTCTAAATCAAAAATTACAAACATAAGCATCATAACAAAAAAATGAATTCTAAAAGACCTCTGAATTAAACTAATTCTTCTAAACCCACTCTCAAAAGTACTCACCTTACAAAAACTCAAATCCTTAGTTCTTAAAAAAAAATTTAATAAGTAAAAAATCACACACAAAATAACCAAAAAAACCCTCACAACTACCAACACTCACATCGAAAAAATAAATTTAAAACTTCAATAATTTTCCTTTCGTACTAACCACTCCAAATTCTAATAATCAACAAGATAATCAATTCTATCTCACAATGAATTAAACTAATATCACGTTTAGTTTCCTAAAAGAAGAACAGTCTCAAAAAACAAAATTACTACTCCTTTACCCAACTAAAATACAACATCGATGTAAAATCCTTTTTTCCATAACATCTAGAAAAAACGTAAATTTCTGTTAACTCCGGAGTAACTCTCTACATTAAAACTAGTAAAAACAAACTACATACACTTTTGCCCTAAACAACCCGAATTACTATCCAAACACTATGACAGCAAATCAACAGAATTTCCGAAGACTTATCTTTGTACAATTATTTATATTAATTTTTAAATACAAAAATAGTTCAAAACAAAAAAAGAATAAAAACAACCAAAACCTCCTTTCATACTCGAATCCAATAAAAACACAAATCATTTTGCTACTTTCATGCCCTCACGCTAAGGCGGCCATTTAAAAATTTCATAGAGCAGAAGACAGTTTTACATAAAAACATCAGTCTTTAAAAAACATTTGATCATACTCTGAGTTCTCAAAATTAAATTCAACAAAAACAAAAAATAAACCAACATCTACTAAAGAAAAGACCAAAAGATTGTTAATAAATTAACAACAATAAAATTAATAAAACACAAAAAAAGGCAAGTCATAACACTTTTAAAAATAAAACTCTAAATCATAAAACCTCAAATAAACAACACAACCAAACAAATTTCTAATAAAAAATAATAACACAGATATAATAGAAATCGACATATCAAAACAAAAAAAACTAATAATCATCACGCAACGAAAAAAATTAGTCTCTTTTGACTTTCTACTTCTATAATATATAGCCATAAAATTCTACTATACTAGTATGCAACACTAATTAAAAACCAAACACCAAAATAAAGCCTCCTAAATCTTTTGCTCCACATACAAAAATTTTAAAATTAAACTAAAAAGCTCCTAATCTAACATACCCATACACCACATACTAAAATTATCCAATAAAGTTACCTCCAAAACAATAGGCATAAAACTATGATTGGCCCCACAAATCTCAGAACACTGACCATAAAAAACCCCCAACACCGGAAAATTATAAGTTAAAGTTGTCAAAATACCACTTATAGCATCCAACTTAATAGACATAGAAGGGACAGCCCAAGAATGAATAACATCACCCGAAGTAATACAAAAACGAATATTAGTATCGCAAGGTAGAACACAACGATTATCTACTTCCAACAAACGAGGCTCCCCTAACTCCAATTGATCCAAGGACTTCATATAAGAATCGAACTCCAATCCAGGGATATCACTATATTCATAACTTCAATACCATTGATGCCCCACAACCTTAACAGTCAAATTTCTATCTAAATTCATCAAACCATAATAATACAATAAACTTAAAGAAGGAACCATCTGCATCAACAAAATCAATGTTGGCAAAACACTACACAAAAACTCCCCCATCTGATACTCAATTTTTTTACTCTTAAAATAAAAACTATTGGCGATCAAATACACAAACATAACACTAACAAAAAGCAACACACCAAATAAAAGACTACAATTAAAATTATGAAATCAATCCATATAACTAGAAAAAAGACTATCAGAAAAATTTAAACCATAAAACTGAAAAAAATTATTCAATAATTCCCCAAACCTTTTAATTGGAAGTTAAACATACTAATTATACTAGGAAATCTAAAACAAGAGAAACACCACCTAGAGGATATGAACCCCTCAGACTAAATTTATCCTACCTTATTACATACACCACACTCTTCTTAACAGAAGAGAATACTTTTATAATTTAAAACGTAATTTATTTGTTCTACGAACAACTTTAATACGTTTTAAAATAAAAGTAAAAAATCAACGATCCCCACCATTTTCAAAGCCCCCTTATAATAACACACTACACCACAAAATATTATACATTATCACCACCAAAGGTACTCTGAAACCAATATTTATAGGAGCTACATCAACAAAAGACTTACCCATCACCGCGTTAGTCAAAAAATAAATAGAATAATAAAAACTCAGAAAGAAATATAAAAAAATTAACCAAAATCCACCTTTTAACAAATTCATAAAAGCTCTAATAGTAATAAATTCCGTCAAAAAAGACAAAGAAGGCGGGACACCACTATTAGCCATAAAAACTACTCTAAATAAAACACCCAACAATAAACTTGAAGCAAAAAAACCATTCATATAATACACTAAACGACTACCAGAAACATGAAAAAATTCCCCCACTATATAGAATATCAAAGTAGATACATACCCGTGTGACAACATTATCATAAATCTACTAACCTTCCTTCTTCTCCATAAAAAAACCAAAGACAACAACAAAAACCTTATATGAGTAATAGAGGAATAAGCAGCCAATGATTTAGCATCACTCTGGAAAATACACCTAAAAGACGCTATCAACATACCAATTAAACCTAGAAATCACCAAAAATTCACATGAACATAATAGAAACACTTAATAATACGCAAAAACCCCGCAGTCCCTAATTTCAATAACAAGCCAGCTAACAACATACTGGCAGTCGTGGGAGCTTCTACATGAGCTTTAGGCAACCATAAATGTAAAAAGAATACAGGAAATTTCATCATAAACCTTAAACTAAGAATAAACACCATCTCCCACGAAAAACTAAAATCAAAATAAACAAAGTTAACTAAAAACAAACTTTTAAAATACACAAAAAGAAAAGGAAATGAACAAATAGCAGCATAAAAAAGTAAATAATAAGCCGAGTTAATCTTCTCAATTTGAGACCCATAACCCAAAATTATAATAATAATAGGAAAAATTGACAATTCAAAAAATATATACAATATTAGCATATTCCCAGGCACAAAAAAAAAGAAACACACAAAAACCAAAACACCCGACAAAATACGTAACACTTTATTTTTTTCTGACATCATTACAACTCCCAAGATAAAAAGACTTATTAATACCAGCATAACATAAGTATAACTATCACTGACAAAAAAAAGTCCCTCTCAACACACACAATTCAATATACACAACCTCAATAAAAACATAAAAAATAAAAAATAACTAGACCAATTAAAAAAATAAAAAGACAATAACAATCACAATAACAAAGCCACTCTAAACTAGTAATTACAAATTACTCATTTTTATTTAAACTACAATGACAAATTAATATGACCACCAATAAACAAAAACAAATAAGAACAATCACACCACATCAACAAAATGCCAGTAAATAATACCAAATTCTAACCCCAGATGATGGCTATAATTAAAATGTGACAACATTAAACGAATTAAATTCATAAACAAAAACAACCCCCCACAAATTACATGCAACCCATGAAAACCAGTAGATAAATAAAAAATTCTCCCGTAAATACCATCAGAAATAGAAAAACTAGCCTCTCTATACTCTATAGCCTGCATCAAAGTAAAATAAAAAGCTAAAATACAAGTCAACAATAAACTATTAAAACATCTTTTATTACTTAAAAGACTATAGTGCGCCCAAGTCACCGTAACCCCGCTCCTTAAAAGAATAATAGTATTTAACAAAGGCACACCAAACGGATTCACTAACACCATGCCGGCAGGAGACCAAGACTCTCCCAACTCACTTGAGGGCACTAAGGCCGCATCAAAAAAAGTCCAAAAAATACCAAAAAAAAACATAAATTCCCTAAAAATAAAAATTATAACTCCAAACTTAAAACCATCCATAACAAAAAAATTATGATAACCACTCAAACCCTCCATAGCAATGTCTTTACCTCAAACAAAAGAAACTAACAACAAAGAGAACAAACATAAAAGCAAACCACTATAAAACCCATATTTAAAAAAAACCACCATAGAACTCATCACACCAGTTAAACTCAAAAATACTAAAAACGGATAACTCGAAAGTCTTAAAATATGAAAATTATGATAAATAACATATCTACTTCTTTCAAACCTAAATTGAATATAAAACTCTATACTACATATGTTAAAAAACAGGGGACTTATTTGAAATAAAAAAAAATTTTCAAAACCAAGAATTAAACCCAATTAAAAAGATAAGAAAAAAATACATAAAAGTACAAAACATTCTCCCAAAAATAAAAGGATCCTCCACTATACAATGCCCCAACCAACTAAGAATAACACCATTAAACAAGAAAAAAACAACCAAAAACTTATGAAAACGAACCATCGGCGAAACAAAATTATTAAAAAACACAAACACAAACCAAATACCAACACTTAACAACAAAGCCACCACCCCTAAAACCTTATTCGGGATAGCCCGCAAAATAGCATAGGCAAAAAGAAAATATCACTTTGGCACAATGTGCACTGGGCTAACCATAGGATTAGCCTCGATAAATATCTCCGGATCACTAAGCTTAAACGGAAACAAAAAAACAAACATAAAAAATAACAATCAAACAAAAATATTTAATATATTTTTTACTCAATAATAAGGACCAAAAAATTCCTTATCCACACCACCATGACAATAAATAACAGAAGTACTGCCAGTTTCATGCAACAACACCATGTGCCCACCAACTAAAACCAAAATAACCCAAGGCACCAAAAAATGAACAACAAAAAAAAACTTCAAAGTAGTACTAGCCATAATATAAGCCCCTCAAACTCAAGTCACAATTTGAGGACCTCAAATAGGAATAACACTTAACAAACTAGTAATCACCACACCAGCCCAAAAACTCATTTGAGCTCAAACTAAAACATAACCCGTAAAAGCTGCCAACATAGTTAACACAAACATAGTTATACCTAAAATTCATACCCCCCTCAAACGATAACTTTGAAAAAACAACCCCTTAAAAAAATGGAGAAACAAAAAAATAAAAAAAAAATTAGCATTATTAAAATGAACACTCCGAGCCAACCAGCCCATCTTAACCTCATACATAATATACTGCACCCTATCAAACGCCAATCCAGAATCACCCCTATAATAACAAGACATATAAAGACCAGTTAACAATTGCACCACCAAAATCATGCCCAGCATACTGCCGAAATTTCAATTCAACGTTAAAGCCTTCCTAGCAGGTAAACTCACAATAAACTGCTTCATAAACAAACCTAAATTACGAAAAATCATCTTCTAAATCTCTTAATCACTTCAAAATTACATTTTACACTAAACTAAGAAGATAAAACTACAAGAAAAAATCTTTCCGGGAACTTTCAAAGTTCCCCAACATAGTTCAACCATACTACTAGAAACAGGTTCCCCTAATTCTACTTTACTACAACTTACTCCCCTTTGGGCAATTGATGGATGATTTGTACCGCCTTTAGATGATCTTCAATTAGACATAAAAACCAATTTACTGTCTTTTACATTTTCATAAAACAAACTACCTTCTTAATCCACATCCCTCTATATTGTAGGTCAGAATTATCTTTAATATAAACTAGGTAAATATCTGTTTTTACAACTAAAAATTTAATAATTACAATCCCTAAGAATAAAATAAACGATCATACATACAACAAAAATTAAAGCCGTAAATGAGGGCTCTCAATCACAATCCAACCTCCAAAGATAATTTAAAAGCCTGCCAATATTATTTCAGTTTAAATATTACTTTACTCCTGATCTATTTAATTTTCCTTACCCAGGTACTAATCTGGTTCATTCAAAAAATCTTATAAACTAAGCTCCTCTTAAAAAAAATTCCAAATTTCACCCTAGAACAAATAAGATCTAAAAACAAAAAACCAAGCATAAACACAATTAGAGTTCTAATTTAATCCGCCTAGCCGATTATTCTGGAACAGATAATATACAAATGACACTTTACCAAGGTCAATAAATATTGCCCACTACATGAATCAGAACTAGATAACACTATTTTAACCAAACCTGAACCATAATCAAATTCTCAAACCTTATAGCAAAAACTAATAAGATAACAAATCTCCCTCGCGAAAAAAGGACATATTAAAAATTTATACTACTATCTCACCAACCTCAAAGCTTTCCCCCTTCTCATCGACAACGAAATATACCCAACAATATACTAAAGCTTTGTATATGTACTTAAATCCTTCTGCACCAAAAACAAAAATTCTTTATAAACTAAAATACAAAAAAGTAAAAATCTTTTTAGTCCGTAGCTAAACATAGAAAATCTATTTTTACTTTTATTAAAACTCACAAGAGAACTTCACCTTATCAAGATGATATAATAAATTTTACTACATTAATCTACTTTACAACAAAGCACAAATAGTCAAAGGAAACACAAGATAATAAAAAGATTTACTATTTTCATCCACTCCCCTAAAATCCTTAATAGCCCCCTGAACAACTCAAAAACCAATTGATAAAGTCGCCAAAAACATGACAAACAATAAAAACAACAAAAATAAATTATACCCTCACAATAAACTTCCCAAAGAAAAAATCTTAATAAAAAAAGAAACCCCAAAAGGGATATTCATAAAAATTAAAATAGTCTCCCAATTAACATCAAAAATTTCCTTTTGATAAAAACAAACAATTAAAAGCACCATCACCACAAAATAATATAAAAACAAATACAAAACACTCAATAAAGACACAAAACTTAACAACAAAATCCAATTAAAAGACTCAGTAGAAGACAGAACAAATAAATTTTTATAACTTTTAGTTACAAAAATTTGAGCATAACAAAGAAAAACCCCAAATAAAATTAAAAAAACAAACTCCAAACCACTCAATAAAATCAATACAGAAAAAAAAGGCAACTTTTGAAAAGTTAAAAATCACATTAAAGATCAGTTACCAAGACCATTAGTAACAGAAAAAATTCAAAAATGCAACGGAGCCACACCAATTTTCATCATAACAAACAAAAACTGTAAAATCCTACCACTAAAAACCAAAAAAAAAAGCCCCAAACTCTCCTGGACAACAAAATAATTCACAATACCGGCAGATCCCCCTGCCAACTTTATTACAAACAAAAAAACCATAGTTATCAACACAAAAATACTTCATCAAACAAAAAAATTCGACCTAGTAAAACTCAATAGACTCAAAAACAAAACAACCAACATCATTAAAAACAAAACAAGTAAATGAGAAAAATCTCTAAACAAGTTTAGAAGACCTGAAAAATTTACTAGTTGAATAATATCTTCTGCGCTTAAAACAAACACATTTCTTATGCTATATCAACAGAATACGGCGAACCCTTCTTCAGATTAAAAATCTAATACTTTAATATAAGTTAGTACTCTACCGGCAACCTACTCCATTATATACAAATAAATTAAACGTGAAAAAACAAAACTCTGAATAGCAAAAACCACACACTCAGCAAAAATAGCCAACATAGACAAACCAGAATAAAAACCACCAGAACTCAAAGCCAAAGAATTAATAGCCCCTCCTAACATATGCCCCGCAGTAATATTAACAAACAAACGCACAGTTAACGCAACAGGACGAGACAACTCCCTCAAAATTTCAACTCACAAATTACTTATTGACTTCAATAATCCCTCTCCTGACTTATGTAAATATAAAACATATTTACTTCTAGACATATAATTCAACACAGTGGAAAGCCAAGCTACAACAGAAAACACAAAAACGAACTCCAGCATACTAAAAGGCACACAAGAATAACTAAAATAACTCCCAAAACAAGTGGCCAAAATCACCAAATAAAAAAAAGAAGACGCCACACTCCTTTGCGGATGCTCCTTTTGCAAAGTCATATAACCACGTAACTCAAGTAAAAACCCACCTATTAAAACCCCCAACAAACTATTCTTATACAAAAAAACAAATTGTATTAAAAACACAAACAATAAAAAATCTAAAAAACTAAAATATCTTATATAAAAAAAGAATAACAGTATACAAAAGAAAAATTAAAGAAATAGGTAATATCTTAAACCAAAACAAACCCATCATAAAATCATAACGAAAACGAGGGTAAGCCCTTCGAATAAAAACAAGAACACTAAAAATAATATAACTGGCCAACATACTAAAACTAAAAAAAACCACAGCACCTAGAACACTAAAAAACAACAAACTTCCGTATTCCCCCAAAAATAACAAAACAAAAGCTACACTGCCAAACTCAACATTATACCCACTCACCAACTCACTTTCACCCTCCGCAAAATCAAATGGCGCTCGCCCCAATTCCGCCAGAATCATTATCAAAAAGGGCAAATAAATCCAGAATAAACCCATATAAAAATAACTATAAAAGTAGAACATATTAAAATACATCACCAACACCAATAAATACAAAGAAAAAGCAATCTCATAAGACACCCTCTGACCACTGGCACGAATGGCCCCCAACATTCTATACTTAGACTTACTCACGACACCTCTTACCAAAGTAGCATAAACAGCAAATCCCACCAAACATAAAAAAAACATCACAGAAAACTCAAAAGTTAAAAAATCAAAAAAATAAGGTAAAACAAACCATTCTAAATACATAACACCAAAAGCAATCCCAGGAACCAATAAAAAAGAAATTTCAGACGACTTCAAAGATCTCTCCTGCTCCTTTTTTATCAACTTTACACCATCAAACAGAGCCTGTAAGATACCCATAAAACTAGTTTTATTAGGCCCAATACGCTGTTGACTACCACCCAAAAGATGTCGCTCATACAAAGTAATAAAAGCAATTGCTGTCACCACAAACACCACAATTAAAATCACCCCCAATAACAAAACTACAAACAAGAGTTCATCTTCTCTAAATTTACAATTTAACATTTTAAACATAAACTAAACCCTTCTACAACAACTAAAAGTCAACCCTCCGGTCAACAGCCGGCCGTTCTCAAATTTAAACTAACTTTTAAATTTTCCCGCACTTCTATATAAAAATAGTAATAAAACCAGCAAATAAAAACAAATACCAAAAACAAATACTATGAAACAAACCCAAGGTAAGGATCTTTCAAGAACAAAAAATCTTACAAAAACCATACACACAAAAAACCACAGAAAAAATAACCCCCTATCACCAATCATCGTTACTATCATTACTATTACTATACGTATATCCGGCCTTCATTCTTTTATAAAGACGAAGTCCAGCATGTCTCCTTATATGCCGTTAATATTTTCTTTTAAGTGAAAATATTCTCGTCAACAGTCATAAGGAGAAATGCTGTACTTCTAAGAATTATAAGGCCGGATATACGGATATGCATGCATACCCTGTTAAGATGGGGGTATGCATGCATATATTATATAATTGTACTATACATGCCTACGGCATGTATAGTAATGAGTAGAACGAATAAGTAAAGTAGACTACCAAGGGGGTTATGAACAACAGAGGGATAGATATGTACAATATATTATTAATAATATATTGTACCATACATGCTATAATATAATCTAGTTATATTATAGCATGTATATTATATACAGATTTATATGCATACATGTGCATGTGCACATGTATGTATCTCACAAAATCGTTAAGACTCTAAACCACCTGATCTGCAATCAAGTATACTTAAATATACTAAGAATCCACCTAGCAAGCTCTATAGTAGATTTCACTCTGATAACTATGAGTGAAAACTCTATTTCTATAGGATTGCTCAGGCCTTCTATTAACATAATTATCGTTGATAACTAAACGATACCTAAAAAAAGACTCTAACAATACATAAAGAAATCTAAATAAACCAAAAATACTAATCATAGAACCATAAGAAGAGATAATATTTCAAATAGAATAAATATCAGGGTAATCCATATATTTACGAGGATAACCTTGAAGACCAGCAAAGTGTAAAGGAAAAAAAGTCAAATTTACTCCTACAAATAATAAAAGAAAAACAACCCTTATTTGCATTTTATCATAGGCAAACCCTGTCATATAACTTCATCACAAAGTAATCCCAGTAAAAATACCGAAAACAGCACCTATACTTAAAACATAGTGAAAATGACTAACAACATAATAAGTGTCGTGAAGAATAATATCTAAACTAGAATTAGATAACATTACACCAGTTAGTCCCCCAATAGTAAATAAAAAAATAAAACCCATAACCCACAATAATAAAGGTTGAAAAACCATTTTAGTTCCAAATAAAGTGGCTAACCAACTAAACACTTTCACACCAGTTGGTACCGCAATAACTATAGTAGCAGCAGTAAAGTAGGCACGAGTATCCAAATCTATACCCACAGTATACATATGATGAGCTCAAACTACACAACCAATTAAAGCGATTCTAAGAATTGCATAAACCATACCCAAAGAACCAAATACCTCTTTTTTACCAGTCAAATATAAACTACTATGACTAATAATACCAAAAGCTGGTAAAATTAAAATATAAACTTCAGGATGCCCAAAAAATCAAAACAAATGTTGATAAATTAAAGGATTACCTCCTCTTCTAGGATCAAAAAAAGAAGTATTCAAATTACGATCTGTTAACAACATAGTAATAGCCCCCGCCAATACAGGTAAAGATAAAATCAATAGAAAAACAGTAACAAAAACAGTTCAAACAAATAAACTCATATGTTCCAAGGAAATAGAACTTCTGCGAAGATTTTTCGTAGTCGTCATAAAGTTAATTCCCCCCAAAATAGATCTAATACCGGCACAATGAAGACTAAAAATAGCTAGATCAACTCTTCTACCAGGATGACCCCTAGTTCTCAGAGGAGGATAAATAGTTCATCTAGTTCCACTACCCCTATCTACCATCATTGACCCAAGAATTAAAACTATCGCCGTAGGTAACAACCAAAAACTTAGATTATTAAGACGAGGAAAGCTCATATCAGGAGCCCCTAATAACAAGGGTAGTATTCAATTCCCAAAACCACCAATTATAGTAGGCATAACCATAAAAAAAATCATTAAGATAGCATGGGCTGTAATAATAGAATTATACAACTGCCCATCCCCTAACAACATACCTGGCTTAGCTAATTCCAAACGAATAACTAAAGATAGAGATCTCCCCACCATACCAGATCAAATACCAAATAAAAAATATAAAGTTCCAATATCTTTATGATTAGAACTCTCAATTCAAACACTAATACCTTTTCGATAATTTTCAACTAACAT